GTGTTTCCGTAGGCTTCTTCGGGTCGAAGAAATGATTCATCGAAATAATGAGTCACCGTTGATATCGACACATCTGAGCTCGCCAAATGTTCGGGAGTTCCTCTATTCAAGCCTTTTACTTCTTCTTCTTGCTGGATGTCTCGTTCAGGTACTTCTTTTCTCTGTTTCCCTAGACTCTAGTGAGTTACAGACAGAGTTCGAGAGGATAAAATCTTTGACGATTCCATCATACACGATTGGGGTGTACAAACTTCTGGATGGGTATCCTAAACCTGAACCGAATTCTTTCTGGTTAAAGAATCTCTTTCTAGTTGCTCGGGAACAATTAGAAGATTTTCTAGCAGAAATACTGGGTTTTGCGCTATTTGGTGGTGGTCCCGCTTATGGGGTCAAATTTATACAGAAGATATTTTTCAATCTCATCGATCTCATAAGTATCATACCAAATCCCATCAATCGAATCACTTTTTCGAGAAATACGAGACATCTAAGTCATACAAGTAAAGAGATCTATTCATGGATAAGAAAAGGACAAAGGTTTCAGACTCATGATGAAATAGAATCCTGGATCGAGACCTGTGATTGGTTTTTGGATAAAGAGAGAGTTTACTCGTTTCATTTCTCCACCTTAAGGCCAGAAAAAGGGATTGATAAAATTCTATGGAGTCTGACTCATATTGATCATTTAGTAAAGAGTGACTATGGTTATCAAATGTTTGAACAAGCGGGAGCAATTTACTTACGATACGTAGTTGACATTCATCAAAAGGATCTAATGAATTATGAGTTCAATACATCCTGTTTAGCAGAAAGACGGATATTCCTTGCTCATTATCAGACAATCACTTATTCACAAACCTCGTGTGGGGCTAATAGTTTTCATTTCCCATCTCGTGGAAAACAAAAAACCTTTTCGTTCCGCCTAGCCCTATCCCCCTCTAGGGGTATTTTAGTGATAGGTCCTATAGGAACTGGACGATCCTATTTGGTCAAATCCCTAACGACAAACTCCTATCTTCCTTTCATTACGGTATTTCTGAACAAGCTGGATTTGAAAATAGTTATTGATGATCTCGATCCTGAGGACTATACGGAAGCGCTTGATGATGTGGATATTGATGGTATTGATGATGATAGCGATCCTGCTAAGGACTATATGGGTGCGCTTAAAGATGCGGACGATATTGATGATCGCGACTCTATTTATTCGAACTTGGACTCGGACCCGGAGCTGAGGGAGGAGTATACGGTGGATGATGAGATGCTTAGGTATATCATCGAGTTGGAAATAGACCTAGCTTCTATCAACTTGCAATTCGAATTGGCAAGAACAATGTCTCCTTGCATAGTATGGATTCCAAACATTCATGATCTGTATGTGGATGAGTCGGAGTCCCTCGGTTTATTATTGAACTATCTCTCCGGGGATTGTGAAAGACGGTCCACTAGAGATATTCTTGTTATTGCTTCGACTCATATTCCCCAAAAAGTGGATCCCGCTCTAATAGCTCCGAATAAATTAAATACATGCATTAAGATACGAAGGCTTCTTATTCCACAACAACGAAAGCACGTTTTCACCCTTTCATATACTAGGGGATTTCACTTGGAAAAGAAAATGTTCCATACTAATGGATTCGGGTCCATAGCCATGGGTTACAATGCACGAGATCTTGTAGCAATTACCAATGAGGCCCTATCGATTAGTATTACACAGAAGAAATCAATTATAGACACTAATACAATTAGATTCGCTCTTCATAGACAAACTTGGGAGTTGCGAGCCCATCTAAGACCGGTTCCGGATCATGGGATCCTTTTCTATCAGATAGGAAGGGCTGTTGCACAAAATGTACTTATAAATAATTGCTGCCTTATAGATCCTATATCTATCTATATGAAGAAGCAATCATGTTACGAAGGGGATCCTTATTTGTACAAATGGTTCTTCGAACTTGGAACGAACATGAAGAAATTAACGATACTTCTTTATCTTTTGAGTTGTTCTGCCGGATCGATCGCTCAAGATCTTTGGTCTCTACCCGGACCCGATGAAAAAAATTGGATCACTTCTTATAGACTCGTTGAGACGGATTCTGATCTAGTTGATGGCCTATTAGAAGTAGTAGAAGGCGCTTTGGTGGGATCCTCGCTTCTTCGGCCCGAACCAAGGAATCCCTTAGAGATGATGGAAAATGGATCTCGTTCTATCTTTGATCGTAGATTTCTCTATGAATCGGAGTTTAAAGAATGGGCAGAAGGCACCGACCCGCAACAGTTAGCGGAGGATGCAGTCGATCACATAGTTTGGGCTCCTAGAATATGGCAATCTTGGGGCTTTCTATTTGATTGGATCGAAAGGCCCAATGAATTGGAATTTCCCTATTGGGCCAGGTCATTTCGGGGCAAGCCGATCATTTCTGATGAAGTTAATGATGAATATTTTGAGTATGCATTTTATGGTGAAAGGGATGATGGATATGATGAAGAGGATGAGCTT